TTTTCTCGTTCTATCTCAGAGTATCCATTCATTCGATACTCATCTGCTTCTAGTTCGACTTTCTGTAATCGAACCCGAGCTTTTTCGAGCTGCTCAATGGTCCCTCTACGCAATTCTTCCGAATTTCTAATAGTACTCAAGATCCTCTGTTTTCGATTATCTAATAAATCTTTTAATGAAAGTAGATTATCTTGCTATTAAGTTTACAACTTTTATGATCTCTTCCCGAACCAAACATGAATCTTTCGATTCATTTGGCTCTCACGCTCCTTTTTTTCTTTTTTTGCTATGGTTATTTCCATATCTTTTTTTTATGTAATGAGCCTATCCTCTATCTTCTCTTTTCTGTTTATATTTCAATATACCGAAACCCATATAAGAATATAAGATTAGATAAATATTAAGAGGACTCTTCCCCCTAGATAAAAATCTATCATGGTCAGCAAAGTTGTTTCTTTATTTGTATTTGCCCTTTAGTTAATAATTTCAATTTCATTAAGAAAAACTAACTAAATAAATGGAAAATGAAAATTGATAGAATTCCTTTTTTTTTCTTCAAATCCAAAAAATTTCTCTTTTTTTTATTTTATACATAGGTCGTCGATTCGGCATTGGATAAAAAAGGGCAGGGTGCCCTTCTAGTAAATAGTTCCAACCATTTTATCGATATGAGTGTTCTATATCAGATAAATTCTACATTAGCTATTTCCCGTTTAAAGCATTTCGGTACTAATACTAATATAGTTGTAGAAAGAGTACCCCTTTTTGCCTGGACTTCAAGCAGTTTAGCTTTAACCGTGTTAATGGTCTCACATTATTGGTTTATAGAGAATCAAAGTTGATTTACCAATGAGTCGCGAAATGCTATGGTTCTTCCATATGATTTCTGAATTTATTCAGAAGTAATTCGTCGAGATCGTGCACCTTTTTCTTATTTATCCGAAAAATACTAAAAAATATTTTAAAGTGCAGCCGGATAGATCCAATCTATTCTTGAAATAGACAACTCGCACACACTCCCTTTCCAAAAAAAATCAATACACCAACCACTACAGTTAGATTTATTAGATTTGTTGCTAAAATATCGGTATTAAGCCCGAAACTCCCAGCGGATGGCCAGTGAGCTAAAAAAACGAAAGAATGGGTTACATTTTTCATATGCTCTCCTCTTATAGATAGGACGAATAAAGAACAAAGTTTTTGATCACTTACTTCGCTCGCCCTTTTTTGATCGGTTTTTTTAATGCAATTTTTTTTAATGCAAATAGATTCAATCTAGTAATTTATTTTAGATTAAGTCTTAGGTCTCCTTTGACCTGTGAAAGACCTCCTTTGTTGAAATGTTCCCAAAATTCCTAAAATAAAAGGAAAAAGACTTTCCACTGTCCTAAACTAAGGACGGAAAGGAAGAAGGCGAGCATATCCTCTAAATTGATCATCCTCAAATCAGCCCTTCCTGGGGTGGGGTATTGTCTGTCCCGATAAATTGATAATTCCAGGAGTAATAAATAGGAGTAAAGTATTGATATAATTGGAATTGCAGAAGCAAATACCAATTTACTAAAAAAAGAAAAAAGTATCTAATCTAAAGGACTCATTTTCTTTTTTAGGATTAAACAAAAGGGTTCGCAAATAAAAGTGCTAGTGCCACAACTAGTCCATAAATTGTTAAAGCTTCCATAAAAGCTAGACTAAGCAATAAAGTACCTCGTATTTTACCTTCTGCTTCTGGCTGTCTCGCAATACCTTCTACAGCTTGTCCTGCAGCAGTACCTTGACCAACTCCAGGCCCAATAGAAGCAAGCCCTACGGCCAATCCAGCAGCAATAACGGAAGCAGCAGCAATTAGTGGATTCATGGTGAGTTCCTCGTGTCAAAAAAAAAAGAAATGGTTAAGGATACAATCAACCAAGAAATTCTTACTTCTAAGCTCTATTGGGGAGAAGTAACTAAAAAGTAAAAATGCAAATGATAATCTGAATTGTCCGAACTACTTCGAGATCTCATTTTTAGTTTCTAATCATTAGAGGTTTGTGTAAATCCATAATAAAAGACGAAATAGAGGAAGAACCCCTATTGAAATCGACCTAATCCAAATCTAATAGGAATTAAATCAAGATACACAATTGATAACAATATGCTGCATAGAACTGGATATGGAATCCAATTCCATATAGAGGGAATTCGATATATCGGAAATGAATCTAACTTAGGAATATATAATATCCCATATACACTTGTTTCTTCTATTTTGCGTATTTTCTTATTTTCTATTGAATCGGATTCTAAAATCTTAAAGTGGAAACCCGACTCCGCCCCCCTTAATGCATATATACTTTGACAATTCCGTAATATAGTCTATTCTCTCTCCTACAACTCTAGGTTGTATATTCATATGCATTTCTAACTATTTTGTTTTCCAACCAAGCAGATTATCTGGAACCATGCATGAATTGAGCTAAGCTAAAAAAAAAGACTATTTCGAAAACTAGTCAATTCAATGATGACCCTCCATGGATTCACCTATATAGGCTGCGGCTAACGTTGCAAAAATAAGAGCTTGAATACCGCTTGTAAATAATCCAAGAAACATGACTGGTATAGGGACTACTAAGGGGACTAAAGAAACAAGAACAACAACGACTAATTCATCCGCCAATATATTCCCGAAAAGTCGAAAACTAAGCGATAATGGTTTTGTGAAATCTTCTAGGATGTTAATTGGTAAAAGGATTGGAGTTGGTTTAATATATTTCTCGAAATAACTCAATCCTTTTTTGCTAAGACCCGCATAAAAATATGCCGCTGACGTGAGTAAAGCTAAAGCAACAGTAGTATTTATATCATTCGTGGGCGCTGCTAATTCCCCATGGGGTAACTGTATAATTTTCCAAGGTAAAAGAGCACCCGACCAATTCGAAACAAAAATAAAAAGGAACATAGTTCCAATAAAGGGAACCCAGGGACCATATTCTTCTCCAATCTGAGTTTTGCTCAAGTCTCGAATAAACTCAAGCACATATTCGAAGAAATTCTGACCGTCGGTCGGGATGGTTTGTGGATTCCGAACAGCTATGATAACTGAACCTAGCAAGATAGTAATTACGACCCAAGAAGTGATGAGTACTTGGGCATGAATTTGGAAACTTCCTATTTGCCAATAGAAGTGTTGGCCTACTTCTACACCCGATATATCGTATAACCCCTTGAGTGTTTTAATGGAACATGGTATAATATTCATATTGTCCTCTGATAAAAATTGAACTTCAAAAAAGGAATTCTTTTGATTCAACCATCTCTTTCTCAACTCAGCAACTTGAAGTATTAATCTTATATTTAGGATACCAAGAAATCACATCAGATCATAATATATATCAATACCCTCTAATATATATCAATATTCCCCTTCTTTTATCTATACAAAACAAAAAAGAATAGTAAGTGATCCCATAAATCTACGCAGTTGCCCAAGAATTAACTATATCTTCTTAATCAACGATTTCTTATATAGAGAGAACGGCCCTCGCAAATTGCAAATACTAATTTGTTAAGAATCAATCGAATTGAAGTCATAGTGTCATCGTTGGCTGGAATCGATATATTCGCGAGATCTGGGTCACAATTTGTATCGACTAAAGAAATAGTAGGAATCCCCAAAATGGCACATTCCTGAAGAGCTATATACTCTTTTTGCTGATCGAGGACGATCACAATGTCCGGCAACCTCGTCATATATTTGATCCCGCCGAGATATCTTTGCAAGGTCGATAATTTTCTCTTCAAGATTGCCACATCCCTTTTTGGGAGATGGTGGAATTTTCCCATCTTTTCTTCTGCTCTTAAGTCTCTAAATTGAGAAAGTCTAGTTTTCGTAATCGACCAATTCGTTAACATACCACTAAACCACTTTTTATTAACATAATGACAACGAGCCCTTATTGCAGCTGATGCTACTAAATCCGCTGCTCTTTTTTTGGTACCAACAATTAAGAAGCTTTTTCCCTGACTTGCTGCATCAAAAACTAAATCACAAGCTTCTGATAAAAAGCGAGCCGTTCTAGCGAGATTTGTAATATGAGTACCTTTACGCTTTGCCGAGATGTAAGGGGCCATTTTAGGATTCCATTTCTTAATACCATGACCAAAATGAACTCCCGCTTCTATCATCTCTTTCAAATTGATGTTCCAATATCTTCTTGTCATTTTTTCCACACTTCCTTTTGATTTTTTCTTTTTTTTTTCATCCTACCATTCCATTACGGAATTTATTTCTTTTTGAAGATTAAGAAAGAGCCAAAATAGCTTGAAATAAATAATAATTGTTCCGATGTAACCTTCCACTGAGAATCGGCCATTGATACATGGTATAAACGTAACCTTAATGAATTAACTGACTTCTTTTACTTATTAAAATAAAAATCTAAAATCTGATCTGTTAGTGTTCTAAGGTCAAAAGTCTAGTTTAAAGTCAAAAAATCTGTTTTATGTATCCTTAAATCGTATAAATGGGGGTAAATGGGGGTTCTGATGTCTCATAGAAATTGTTTGTTACGTCAGAATCAAAAGAAACTAATTCTGTATGGAGAAACAAAATATCTCTCATTTCCGACGCGAATAGATTTTTTTTTTGAATTTCGAAATAAAGGTTGTTGTCTTGTGGGGAACGATGCACAAATTTTTGGAATCCGGTACCAACAGGTATAATCCCCCCCAGAACTACGTTTTCTTTCAGGCCTTTCAACCAATCAATACGACCTCGTAGGGCAGCTTTTGCTAAAACTCGAGTAGTTTCTTGAAAACTTGCTTCAGATATGAAACTTTGGGTATTCAGGGAAGCCCTTGTTATTCCCAATAAGATTGCCCGATAATAGATCGATTCATCCAAAGCTCGCCCTGCTCGTTCCGCTCGCAATAATCCGATTAATTCTCCAGGTGAAAAAACATTAGACATTCCATCTTCGGAAACCCGCACTTTTGATGTTACTTGGCGTATAATAATCTCTATATGTCTATTATGGATCTGTACCCCTTGGGATCGATAAACCTTTTGGATCTTATTAACCAAAGAGATACGACTTTGGGCTATGGTTAGCTCAGCTCCAATCAAGAATCCCCAGGGGACCCCAAGAATTCTTGGTATACGCTCATTCCAATCCTCAATTCTCCTTTCGAGATTCGGCGATAGTGAATCAATTGAACGCGCTTCAAAGATTTGTTCTACTTTTGGAAGACCCTGCGTTATATCACTAGATCTCGATTTTTCATATATAAACGTAACCAACCTATCTCCTTTGTAAAGGATTTCTCCATAATGACCATGAACAGTTGCTCCTGTAGTGGCCAAATAAGGCTTAGCTGCTCTTATAACAAAGGAATCAATATTAACAATGAAAATTTGACCAGATTTTTTTATGTGTGATTTAAATAGACATACATTTTCGCAAATAAATTGTCCAAGGTGAATTATTGCCGATGTCTCCTCCCAAGAATCATGATGGAGAAAGTTCCAATTCAAATGGAATGGATCCAACATGATGTTACTATCGAAATTGGAAATCCTTTGATTTTCATCTATTAAAGAGTATTTAAGCCCTTGAAGTACTTGGAAGGTTTGTTTCAAATTGTCAAGGAACAAATATTTTTTTAACAGGATCTGATTATGCGTTAGTAAATAGTAAGATGAAGAAAAATTAGATATACTAGGTACAAGAGCGGCTAAGGGCCCAAAAATATCTCGAATAGGAATTCTAGGATTCGATTCTTTTACCGCATTGGGATATTTCGAATTCTTGAATAAACCAATTCGAGAACAGTTGGATGCCAACAAAATCATCAAAGATTGGTATCCTTTATTTCGATTCAACAAGGTGCCAATCGCTTCTTGATGTTGGCTAAGTGATTGAATCTTCGCCTTGGAATAAAAGGAATTGGTATTGGTGCGATCTAACCTATTATTGGGAATCGGTCCTGCACTTGTCCTATCATACCTTCTTCGTGTATACGAAATAGTGGACTTGACTAACTCAATTCTTAGGAAATCACGAATCAGATCATTTGCTCTTACCTCAACAAGGGAAGCACGAGCCTCCTCTTTTTCTTCTTGTTCCCAATTCACTACTAAGCAAGTTCGAACAAATTGACTATTCGTGTGATAAATTCTTTGAGTTAACTTGCTATTTTCATGAGAAATAAAATTGACAAGTCGAAGTTGGAGATTATCCTCTTCTTGCAAGAGATCCTGCGGGAAAAGTGTTGCTAAATTTCTCCCTTCGTCCATTTCATATGCGACTGCAGGTCGAACTGAAACAAAATACTTTTCCTTGCTCTTGAGAATTTTTTTCCATTGAACATAGACCCAATTTTTCCTTTTTTTTGATTCCTTAGAATCTTTCTTTTCTCTTTCTGATGGTATCAAACTACCACCTAATATCTTATCCGCTTCTTCAGGAAAATAAATATCTCCGGAAAAGATTTTGAGTTCCGTATGGCTTTTTTTTCTATTCACTCGGACCAATCCACCTAGTCGACTTCTTGTATTTTTTGTGAGTTGTGTATCCACTCCAATGATACTATTATCAAGTACCTTTAGGGATGAAGATCTCGGCAAGATATGCAGTTCTTGAAGAATGAAAAAAAACCGATCTAGTTCTTTTTGGTATTTTAGACTAAATTCTTTTGTTCCTCGATGCTCAATCAAACCCTCTTTTTTTAAGATGGAATCTTCCTCTGGGCTCCCGTATTCGTCCTCTGAGTCTTCTTCTGAGTCTTCCTCTAAAGTCCCATATTTGTCTTCTGAGTCTTCCTCTAGAGTTCCATATTCGTCCTCTGGGCTCCCATATTCGTCCTCTGAATCTTCCTCTCGAGTCCTATATTCGTCCTCTAGGATCCCATATTCGTCTTCTAGGGTTTCATATTTGTCCTCTAGAGTCCTATATTCGTCTTCTAGGGTTTCATATTCTTCCTCTCGAGTCCTATTATATCTGTTCTCTGGGCTCCCATATTCGTCCTCTGAGTCTTCCTCTCGAGTCCTATATTCGTCCTCTACCTCTAGGGTCCTATATCTAAATTTAACAATTCCTGAACCCTTTTTTTCTTTTCTGTATCGTGGATCGTCAAAATAAGCAAAAATAGTATTTCTACGTAAAATACCCATAAAGGGTATTTCAATCGAAATCCCCAAACAGGATATTAGTTCTTTCTCTTGTTCTTGATGATATTGTAATGGAATGACGAACCTATTTCTTCGCTTTTTCGCCAATAAATCCGAATTATCTTGAAGAAGAGAAGGATAGACAAAATTCCAATGGCCGTTGGACATGATTCGATCCGGCGTTGAATAATCAAGAATTTCCCTATCTTTTTTACCAAAAGTATCCAACAGTCTATGTCTTACTTGATCATTAGCCATTGAGAGGTCAAAGATATATCTTCCGTCAACAGAAAAAGAATAAGTATTCATTTGATCTTGATCCTTGTGGAGCGAAAAAGACGCTATACTGGATCTGCACATACTTACTGACAATATCCATAAATGGCTTGTTTTTGGTAATCGACGAAGATTACCATATTTATATTCGGGTGCATGGTAAACATCAGTACTCCAGTGCATTTCCCCGTCTGATTCGGAATAAATATGCTTTTGTACCCTTTCCTTAAAATGCAAAGTGGACGTTCCGGCACGAATCTCCGCAATTACTTGTTCGGATTCTACATATTGATCATTTTGCACTAGAATCAAGCTTTTTGAGGGAATATTCACACTATATAGAATATCCTGACTCTGAATAGTTACATGCAAGTCTATATAACATAGAAAAGCAGGCTGCCCATGACGGGTACGTGTGGGGTGAACCAAATCCTCATTGAATTGGATTTTTCCATTCGAAGGGGATCGTACAAGGTCGGCAGTACCCCCTGTGAATACTCCACCAGTATGAAAAGTTCTTAATGTTAGTTGAGTCCCTGGCTCCCCAATTGATTGACCCGCAATAATACCTACGGCTTCCCCTAATTCGACTAGACCGCCATGAGTGGGACTCCGACCATAACATAATTGACAGATCCAAGATGTGCTCCGGCAAGTAAAGGGGGTTCTAATATATATTGGTTGTGCTCGAAATGGTTGTGCTCGAAAGGCGGTTATGAATCGATCGACTAATCCAATTCCAATATCTTGATTTCGAGCGGCAATGCATCGTGAACCGATATATATATCGTCTGCTAATACACGACCAATTAGTGTTTGGACAAAAAGTTTTTCCGTCATCCCATTTTGAGGACTCACAGAAATACCTCGGATAGTACCACAATCTCTTCTACGCACAATAATATGTTGAACTACTTCAACAAGTCTACGTGTAAGATATCCAGCATCCGCTGTTCGTACAGCAGTATCTACAACCCCTTTGCGGGCTCCGTAGCAGGAAATTATATATTCTGTCAAAGAAAGTCCCTCGCGTAAATTGCTTTGAATAGGTAAATCAATCATTTGCCCTTGAGGATCCGCCATTAATCCTCTCATACCTACTAATTGGTGTACTTGAGATGCATTTCCTCTGGCTCCTGAAAAAGACATTAGATAGACTGGATTAGAAGGATCCGTTATCCGAAAATTAGAATTCATTTCTTGTTTCAAATATTCACTTGTAGCATACCATATCTCAACGGATTGGCGTAATTTTTCTACCGCGTGTACAGCCCCATAATAATAGTGTTTCTCCAAAAGAAAACTCTGTTGTTCCGCGTCTTGTACTAACCATCCCTTAGAGGGTATTGTTAAAAGATCCTCGATTCCTAATGAAATCGATGTAGTAGTGGCTTGATGAAAGCCCAGAGTCTTTATTTGATCCAGTATATGGGATGTATATCCCATTCCGAAATGATCTATTAATCTGCTAATAAGTCGTTTCATAGCAGTTCCGTCTATCTCTTTATTATGAAAGACCAGATTGGCTCGTTCCGCCATACATAAGTACCCCCTTTTTCGGCTGAGTAGGATTCGACAATTGCTGAGTAGGATTCGACAATGGGCCTGAGTCAGTGATTCAAAATTTAATTAACTTCCTTTTCTTAATCTCAATCTGGATTCGCGCGGCAAAAATGATGATACTAGCGAAATCGGAATGCCCCCCGAAAGGGGCATCGCCGAATCTAACTTCCTTGTTTAGATAGTGTATGAATAGGCCTGACTAAATCCTTGTATGGCTTCCTCTATTTCTCTATAAAAAGAAATATGACCAAGAGTGCTTCGAATGTATATAGAACGGATTTCTTTTTTTCTATTTGCCACTATTAGATAGTGGGCATAAATCTCATGATAAGTCCCCAAAGATTCATATTGAACTTCAATCGGAACTTCTCTTGACCTAATGACGCGTTGATCTAGTTTCCATCGGAGCCACAAGGGACTGTCTAAACTGATTCGTTTCTGTCTATAAGCTCCCAGTGCATCATAGGAACTAGAAAAATGGGGTTCTTTATCTTTTGTATACTTATAATTATTATTATTGTAACTTACTTTTTGATTTGGATAGTTTCCGCAACTATTATATCTATTTGCACAAATACCCCGACGGTTTCCAATCGTTAATACATAAAGTCCGATAAGCATGTCTTGGGTCGGTACGCAAATAGGATCTCCAATAGCAGGAGATAGGAGATTCATATGAGAAAACATAAGTAAACGGGCTTCCGCCTGAGCTTCCAAGGATAAAGGTAGATGAACAGCCATTTGATCCCCGTCAAAGTCCGCATTGAAACCCTTACACACTAATGGGTGTAAACAAATAGTACGCCCCTCTACTAAAGTGGGTTGGAAGGCCTGTATGCCTAATCTATGCAGGGTAGGTGCTCTATTCAATAGTACAGGATGTCCCCGCATAACTTCTTGAAGTATTTCCCATACAATGGGTTCCTTTTCCCAAATTTTTCTTTTAGCAATCCTGACATTAGAAGTAGCGCGTTTCGTGATTAAATCGCGAATTACAAATAGCTGAAAAAGCTTTATTGCTATCTCTAGAGGTAATCCACATTGATGTAATGAAAGCGAAGGACCCACAACAATGACAGAACGCCCCGAGTAATCGACCCGTTTCCCAAGTAGAGTCTCGCGAAACCTTCCCTCTTTACCTTCAATTACATCTGAAAGTGATTTGTATACTTTATTGTGACCATCCCTCGTTGGTTGCCCGCGGGACCCACTATCAAGAAGTGTATCCACGGCTTCTTGTACCAATTTTTCCTGGCACATTACTAAATCTGCTGGGGCTAATTCACTTCTTTTTAATAGATAGGCAAGGTTGTTGTTCCGACGGATAACTCTCTTATAAAGTTCATTAATATCCGAAGTCACTACTTTATCCCCAGACCTATAAACAATGGGTCTCAATTCGGGAGGAAGAACCGGTAATAAGCACAAAACCATCCATTCGGGTTCTACATTTGTTTGAATAAAATGTTTCGCCAATTGCATGCGTCTAATCAAAAAAACTTTTCTTATTCGTCTTTTTCTATCTTCCCATTCATCTCCACTATACCCCTCGTCTTCTAATTCCTTCCATTCGACCAAGGAATTCTCTATAATAATTCGCAAATCCAAATCTGCTAATTGTTCTCTAATAGCGCCTGCTCCTGTCGCAATTTCCCGATTTCGAAATGTTGCAAAGCCTGGGGTAGAAAAAAAGGGAGAAATGCTGTGGTTACAGGATGAAATTTCATCTTCGAATAAACCTCGTAATCGTAAGAAAGTAGGTTTTTTAGTGCTGGGCCTAGCAAAAGAGAAATCGCCGTATACTAGGCCCTCCAATTTCTTAAGGGGTTTATCTAAAAGGTTCGCGATATAACTAGGAAGACCTTTCAAATACCACACATGAGTCACGGGACATGCGAGTTTGATGTATCCCATTTGATATCTTCGTATCCGAGAATCAACAAATTCTACCCCGCATTTTTGGCAAAATCTTTCGTCTTCGTTTTCAGCTACGCTCGCTCGAGAATTTCCACAAGCACAAATTCCGCTTTTTATGGGTCCAAAGATTCTTTCGCAAAACAATCCATCTTTTTCTGGTTTATCGGTTTTATAATGAAAAGTAGAGGGCCTTGTGACTTCGCCAACGACTTCCCCATTAGGTAGGTTTTTGTTAGCCCAAGCCTTTATTTGTTGAGGGGAAACGAGTCCAATTTGGAGTTGTTGATGTTTATATTGGTCAATCATAAAATAGAAATAAGAAAAGAATTTATATTTATTCCGATCAAACTTCCTCCCTATTAACCTGGAAGTTCTTCTCAGATACAAGGAAATGATTCAGTTCTAGAGCCAAAGATCGTAGTTCTCGAACGAGCACTCGAAAAGATTCTGGAGGATCCTCGTGATTAGGTACTCTTTTTCCCCAGATCGTAGCATTAAGTATTTCTTGGCGAGCTATAAGATGATCAGATTTATAAGTAAGTATCTCTTGTAAAATATGAGCAACACCAAATCCTTCTAAAGCCCAAACTTCCATTTCTCCTACTCGTTGTCCCCCTTGCTTGGCTCTTCCTCTAACGGGTTGTTGTGTAACAAGTGAGTAGGGCCCAGTAGAACGTCCATGGATTTTCTCATCAACTTGATGAATTAATTTTAAGATATAGGACTTCCCTATTAGAACAGGTTGTTCGAAGGGGTCTCCTGTTCTTCCATCAAATATTCTACTTTTTCCCGGGTACTCGGGTTCAAATACCCATGGATTTTTTGTTTGTTTACTGGCTTCATATAATTCTGAAAACACAAGTTTTCTTGAAGCCTCTTGCTCATATCTCTCATCAAAGGGTGCTATTCTATAATGTTTCTTTAGCAGATCCCCTGCTAATCCGAGCGAGCTTTCGAATATTTGTCCCACATTCATTCGTGAGGGTACTCCTAAGGGATTGAAGACCATATCAACAGGTGTTCCATCTTGCAAATAGGGCATATCTTGCCTAGGCAAAATTTTGGAAATGATTCCCTTATTCCCGTGTCTTCCGGCTACTTTATCCCCAACTTTGATTTCACGTTTCTGTAAAATATATACACGAACCATTATGTCTAGGGGGTCCCTCTGGATCCATTTCACATCGATAACGCGCCCTCTTCCACCTATAGGTAGTTTGAGAGAAGTTTCTTTTGAAGTGGATACCTCAAGACCAAATATGGCCCGTAATAATCCAGCTTCCGCGATATACGACGATTCGCTCGCTATCTGAGGCGTTAATTTACCTACTAAAATATCGCCAGTTTCTACCCAGGATCCCAACCTAACAACTCCATTTCTGTCCAAATTGCGGAGTAAATGTTCTTCTAGATGTGGTATTTCTTTAGTGATTTTTTCAGCGGAGCCTTGGCTTGTCGTATCCGTCTGAATTTCATATTTTCGGATATGAAAAGAAGTATAAATATCTTCATATACCAAACGTTCGCTAATTAGTACTGCGTCTTCAAAATTGTAACCCTCCCATGGCATATAAGCTACTAATACGTTTTTTCCTAAAGCAAGTTCCCCACCAACTGTAGCAGCTCCCTCTGCTAAAATTTGTCCTTTTTTAATGGATTTACCCCACGGAACCCGAGGTTTTTGGTGCATACAAGTATTTTTGTTAGAGCGCCGATGGGTAACTAAAGGAATACTTATAGTCTTCCCACTGCTTGACAAAAGGATCTTGTGACTATCAGTAGAAATGATCTTTCCCTCGCGTTCGGCTATAACGGAAACCCTCGAATCTAGAGCTGTTTGGCGTTCCAATCCAGTTCCAACAATGCACTTCTCGGACCGAGAAAGCGGAACTGCTTGGCGCTGCATATTAGAACTCATTAAAGCCCGATTCGCATCATTATGCTCAATAAAAGGAATGAGAGAACCTCCAATAGAAAAATATTGGAAAGGAAAAATACTTCTAACATGAATCTGTTCCCATGCAATAGTCAGGAATTCTTGACGGTATCTAGCTGGAACAACCTGTTCTTCCTGAATACCCTGATTCAAAGACAAAGAATTTCCTGCTGCTATCATATAATATTCATCTCTATTTGGTGATAAATAAACCACCTGTCTCTCTTTTTTTTCTTTTGCTTTCTCAGATATTTCATAAAACGGACTCTCTATGGATCCCCACCAGTGATCAATTCTCGCATGAATAGCCAAGGATCCAGTAAGTCCAACATTGATTCCTTCGGACGTGTCAATTGGACAAATACGCCCATAGTGACTCGGATGAATATCTCGGCTCCGAAAACTTGCGGTTCTCCCCGTCAATCCTCCAGGACCCAAACAACTCACTTTTCGCCCATGAACAGTTTGTGTCAATGGATTAGTTTGATCAAAAACTTGAGATAAGGGGTATGTGCCAAAAAAGGTCTCATAAGTAGTTATTAATAAAATCGAAGTTGAAGTTGGAGTTACCAAAGTTTGTGGAGTCGGTTTCGATTGACGTATGAATACTCTACGGATAGTTTTTTGAACCGCATGTTGTAAACGATCAAGAGCCAGTCCGAATTGATCTTGTAACAGATCTGCAACCGAACGAATACGTTTATTTTTCAAGTGATTCATATCGTCATCGTCAAGTATACCCGTTCCAAATTTCATTCCAATCAAATGATCCGTAGCAGTCAATACATCTCGTGGTAACAAGAATGTATTGTTCTGAGGTATATCAAGATTCAGTCTCCGATTCATATTTCGTCGACCAATCCTTCCTAATTCACATTTTTGTTGAAAAAATTTCTTTTGTAATTCCTCACATAAGGACTCCGAAAATACCAGGTCCCCACCTACACAAGCAAATTGTTGATAAAACTCCAAAATAGCTTTTTCTTTTGACTCAATCCTCTTCTTCTCCTTAGCATTCGGGAAAGATAAGAAAATTTCAGGGTAGGAAACATTATCTAGAATTTCTCTTAGATTCGAACCCATAGCTGATGATAGAACTAGAATAGATATCTTTTGTTTTCTACTCACGCGAGCCCATATCCTTTCTTTTTTATCAATTGCTAATTCCGATCTTCCTCCCCAATCTGATATTATAGTCCCGGTGTAGATAGAAATTCCCTTATGGTCTAATTCCGAGCGGTAGTAAATACCAGGACTTAGCAATATTTGATTGATCACAATTCGGTATATTCCATTTATTATAAAGGTTCCTAAGGAATTCATTATAGGAATGTTTCCAATAGAAATGGTTTGCTTTTGCACATCGAAACCAAAAATTAATCTCGCGGATACATATAATTCGGAAGAATAGGTGAGTGATTCATACACAGCATCCCTTTCTTTTAGCGAGGGTTCTAGCAATTGATATCCTTTCGCAAATAATTGAAATGCAATTTCGTGATCTGGATCTTTAATTGTTGGAAACTTCTCAAGTTCTTCTGCCAAGCCTTGATTAATGAACCTAAAAAATCCCTCGAATTGGATCTGACTAAATCCGGGTATTGTGGACATTCCCTCATTTCCATTCCGGAGCATCTTAATCTTAAGTTTCCTTTTTATCGAAGAAAAATTCCATTATCAGCTCACTCTTCATCAATCCCTATGGATCGATCTAGCAATCATGGAATCCATATTCTGTTTACTGAATCACATGAAATTCTAGGGAACTCCACATACGTATTTCATATATGTATTTCATACATATGAGTAGAGACAATTTCGAGGAAAGTTCGAATTTGCCAGGGGTACAAATCGAATGAAAATGAATTGATAAAACATTCCTAGAAAAAAATTCTGCCACTTAATGATATTCTAATCAGATTGGATGGCAAAGATTTCTCATTTTATCTCCTTTCTATGAATGGGATAAAGCCATAATATAATAATTTATAAGCACTAGAAAGTTTGACTTTAGTTCGATTTAGAATAGCACGCTTAGTTTAATTTCAAAAAAGAATTTGAGGGTTCTTTTTTGTTTCGTAGTAGTAGAATTGCTAGAAAATATAGGGTTTCATTGTAGAATCCTAAAATAAAGTAAGTCCTTTTTTTAAGTACATGCCAATCTAGTTATCCACCTCTCCACATATCCCTGCTTTTATCGTAATTTAACTTGGGTGGGCCAAGATGGTCAGGTCATACTGTATATCAGAGCAAATTTCCTTTTTTTATTCAAGATATTTAATGCAATGAAAAATTAAAACACGATTCCCCATAGAGATATGTACATAAAGGGGATCCTTGGATAATAATAATAATGCTGTTATGGATAATAATGCTGTTCGGACCTGGAGTTTACCTATACTATACACGGATTAGGCATAAATTCATTCTATTTTATTATGCCATTAAAAGGAAGGGGGGGAGAGAATACCGATTTAAGAGTTGTTCACTACTGCAATTCAAAAAAAAGAGAATTCTAGTTAATGGTTCCAATTTGTTCTGAATTTTGCAGCCTGTGACTGGAAATCCAGTTTTTCTCCTTTTTCATCTCAATAGAAAGAAAAGGGAAGTTTTCTAGTGTTAGCAATGTGTGTTTTAAGATAGAATCCATCGAGGAGAATAATTGAAACTGGATCCAAAAAAAGCAGGAATAGATTTTTTGAAAAATATTGGAAAAAAGTAAGTCGAATTAGATTCAAGATAAAAGAAAGGGGTTTTAGTAAGAAAACGTGGATGAATACTTGCTCTTTTCTCGATTTTAGATCGGATTTTTTGGCGGCATGGCCAAGCGGTAAGGCAGGGGACTGCAAATCCTTTATCCCCAGTTCAAATCTGGGTGCCGCCTGATCAATAAAATACTTAGGCTTATAGTACTGATTCTGTCGAGAATCTGATTGAATAGGCTGATCAAAAATCAATTTCGGAGTTGTGGATAAAGTCTCCTCATTCTTTCATAGAATGATAGAAAGCGGGGCTGTAGGGTTTAGGTTAAAAATAAACATAGGCAAGGTAGGTATCCAATAAATATTTATCTATCCTAATTTTATGGCATATTCTGACGTCCTTTGCTTATAAAAAAAGGGTAACAAAAGGAAGAAAAAATCTTCCTATTCCCGCGTCTTCTATTCAGGACATCATCCCCGTACTCTTTTTTAAGGAAAAGGGCTATGTATCGTATTTATACTTAATGCTCTCCAATTCTACCAGAAATCCTATAATAATTTGTTAGGAGTAAATTCCCTGAACTGATTCATCCATAGCCTTAGGGCAGAATTCCTTTTTGACTCTCTACCCTGGATTCCACTATGATTATTGATCAATAGTAGAATAATTCCTTCATAGAAATAGGAGACATAATTTACATGGATATAGTAAGTCTCGCTTGGGCTGCTTTAATGGTAGTCTTTACATTTTCTCTTTCACTAGTAGTATGGGGGAGGAGTGGACTCTAGGGATACTACTAATTGATTGAGTAGTCGAATTGTTGTATCAACTCTTTTCTTTAATTGATCGTTTTGCATTAATCATTTTGCCAAACTTTATTCTTTCTTTAGTTTTGTTTCACTCCTGTAACAAACTCTTGTAAGAAGGAGTCGTTCTATTCTACTATATAGAAAGAGCGATTACAGCAATTCAGAATTTATACTAGAAATGACGAATGGTTAAAAAAGTTCTATACATAAGAAAATTAGACTTTCTTCCACGGAGCTATTCACAACATATCGCACACTTTCCATTTGTTTTATACTCTTTTCTTTTTCTTATTCTTAGAAAAATTTTTATGCTCTTTTGAAGCATCTCGCCGCATCTTTAAGCATGAAAGATTCGCTGATTTTTACTTTTACTTTTTTTCTTTTACTATAGTCTATTCTCATATTATTTTTCTCTCCCTCCATGGATTCTTTCGTGAAGAATTGTCTTCGATTTTTTTATTTTGACTTAATTGAAATTAAGTGGATGCAGTGAAAAAAGAAATAGAATTAGACTACTATTTCAATCTACTAAATCTATTCTATGTAGATTCAAGATAATATAATAGAAAGACTCTAAAGTGTCGTAGAAAAAACTATATGTAGTTCTTTCTACCACACTTTATGATTCCAACCAGATCCTTTCATTTAAGACTTGGATTTTTATTTTATTTAATCCCTTTTTCATTTCTTCAATGATTAATTGGAATTCCAACTAATCATTTTGGCTGACTGTTTTTACATAAATAATAAGTAAAAAGGCAGTAGGAACTAGAATGAACAGTGCAGTAGCAATAAATGCGAGAATATTGACTTCCATAACCTCTTTTTTTTTCGCAATAACTCGGGATGTAATCCCATGGAGAGGAAAAAGGGGTATCCTGTAAATTCAAGGGGAGGACTTGCATTCTGATAATACTGAATCAATTCAATATTATGAATATCGGATCTATCAAATCAATTCATGGTCGAGAGTGGACTAGTATAACATAGGAAGATCCCTTACCCATACTAAGACCAAAATTGGTTTTTTGATTGGATTAGGAATTCTCTCCTTTTTTCATCCTTTTCTACTTTTTCTTTTCTATATCTATAACCCACGATCTTTCTTATCTTATCCAATTTCCCTTCCTTTTTCTTATAGTTATACATACAATTATGTATGTATGTATTATATGACCGACTTTCTATGGGTCACATAGACATCCAAATAAGCAGTAGAAGTGAGATGGAGAAAAGAGGGCTTAAATAAAAAAAATCGAATTTTATAAATTTAGGAAAAAGGGCGTTTGCTTTGCTTGGTTTTTCTTTTATTTTATTAGGTTACTATTAATATCCACTTTTGGGGTCTAAAGATGAGAGCGGATCCATAAAAAAGGAGTCCGCAAATGGAATGAGAATGAGATAGATTCTTTCCGATTAGTCATTGAACATACACAAACAAAGTTGGAACTACAAAATGGAAGGGGACTGGTTTAACCCAAAAAGTACTAATTATATGAAAATGAAATTCACTGTCTAAGAATAAACGAATACAATTTATGTATGGATTCCGATAAAATACCGGTACTCTATTCTATAATCCATAAGAGTCGAATAGGAAGTTAAGATGAGGATGGTATCATCATAAGGATAGAGTAATATCCTAAATTATACTAATCCACGTATGGTATGTATGTCTTTCTTTATCAACCGGGAGTAGTGATAAAAAAACGGGAGTAGTGAAAAAAAAATTCCTATAGGCCTCCCCTCCCTCTTTAATGAAAAATGCGAAATAAAAAAAGTGAAGTAAGGATGCCCCATAGGTATTTGATCTTGTCTCCTGCCCCCCTTTTTTTTTTTAATTTTTCATGGAAAAAGGAAAGATGAATTTCTCCATTCATTGAACCCTAGTTCGGGACTGACGGGGCTCGAACCCGCAGCTTCCGCCTTGACAGGGCGGTGCTCTGACCAATTGAACTACAATCCCCGCGGGGTGTATGGCATATCTATACCCATTTTAAAATAGAACCATAAGAAGATTCGATTCGTCTGTCGAACTCTAAGAAATAGACGAATCATATACTACATACCCACATATCGTATGTGGGTATAGTGAGAGTGACATAACTAGTATGTCGCGATTTTTTATCGCTAAAAATGGATGATAATCCACCTTTCAATAAGAAAAACTCTTTTGTTTGTAAAAAAGGAATGAGAGAGATAATGAGAGAGATATGGATTAGAAAGAAATTTCCCCCTTTCTCCTTATCCTTTATTTCTAAGGATCAGACATTTTTTTTTATGGAAGAAAAAAAAAAGGATTTAGTTCATATTCACTAAGCCCTAGATTTTTGGGCCGAGCTGGATTTGAACCAGCGTAGACATATCGTCAACGAATTTACAGTCCGTCCCCATTAACCGCTCGGGCATCGACCCAGGAAGAATTTATTCTAGGGTTTTTGATAATCTATGATTAACCTCCTTTCATAATACTCCCTACCCCCAGGGGAAGTCGAATCCCCGCTGCCTCCTTGAAAGAGAGATGTCCTGAACCACTAGACGATAGGGGCATCACTAGACGATAGGGCCATATACAACCGCTCGTCATTATACTATAATGATAGTATGAGCAGTTTTTTGGAATTGTCAATATACTTGAAGAGTATAACTAGATCCAAAGCAAAGAGTCTTTCCTACTTTTCTGTTATGCTTTCTTAGGATTTTTTTTTTATTTTTAGTTGATGGTATAGAATAAGAATAGATTAATAAAAGGAATTCTAGATTAGTTCAGTACAGGTAGTGATTTGATTGATCAAACAGGAAAAAGAGTCCAATTTGATTTCTTTTTTGCAATTTACACTCCGTGCTTCGTTTAGTGTTCAGACCAAAAATGCATGCATCCCGCACTAAGTCATAAAATTCAAGAAAAAATAGAGAAATTTTCAAAAACAAAGAAAAAAAAGGATTCGAACCGATGACTTACGTCTTACCATGGCATTACTCTACCACCAAATTAGAAAGCCCTTTATCGGATTTGAACCGATGACTTATGCCTTACCATGGTATTACTCTACCACTGAGTTAAAAGGGCTTTTTATTCAATTCAAAAATTAGCCACTTTGATTTCCCATTATGGGTCTACTGCATAATATACATAATATATGTATATATTATAATATATGTATATATAGAGATATATGTAGAGATTATATATGTATATATCGAGATATAGAAGTTTATTCATGGCGAGGTTCAAAATCTTGAGAAAATAAAGAAAAATATGAAAATCTTTCATATTCTCTCTTATCACTTGCACAAAGTAAAAGTAGAGGTTTTTTTTATCTTTAGGCTATTGACTTTTCACGTGCTCAGAACGTTCTGCAGAATTAGGGACTTTTTTCTTCTATTGGCTGATCTTATGATGAGAATTTTCTCCATTTATGTTTTATTTCCTCTAATTCTAATTGGGTAGGGTATAAAGGAATTCGCGCTCTTCATATACCCATATGTATGGGTATTAATTTTCAGTGATATACTTCTTGTCTGTTTTGGTGAGAGATTGAAACTTTTTTTAACAGGCATCTCTTGGAAAAACCTTCGAGTTCAAAACTTTTCCATTTTTCTTAAAAAGTTTTGGACGGATTTGTTGAAGCGATTTTTAACAGGTACCCCTTGGAAAGGGGGTCCTTGAATATTCTCCAAGGATTCCAGTTGGTGCATTTTGAACAAACTATGTTATAGTTTTAGCAACAATTTGCTTGTAAAAAGTGGGCAGTAGAATTTATATTGCAGAGTATAAAAATTATTCTACTGCTTGCCCAACAAAAAATAATAAACCATACCCTACATAACTAACTCCTCCTGGCTATGGGTTTTCTGTTTCCGAAGACTAGTAAAAAAGGAGGATTCTGGAACCCTAAGGGTTCGATGGTATATGGATATGGAAAATAAAAGATTCCCGCTCCTAGCGGGAAAAGGAAGGGAACAGATACCCAATATGATTCTTGGGAGGAACATTTGGTAATGGTCTTGGTTCTCTATGCTTTGTTTTTATGTGTTCTTAGTTCTATTCATCTTCTTTGATTCTTTTAAACAAGAACAAGAATCTAATAAACTAGAATTGAGTGGAAAAGAGGAGAGGAAATTAGTAAATGGAGAGGATCGACTAACCAGAGACATTTAGGATCTTCTTTACATCAGGTAAATCCTGACCAAAATTTCTCAGGTCAGGATTTACCTCATTACGTCAGGTAAATCCGTCGGGACCTGTCCGCCTTTCTCTTTAAGTTACGACTCTTTGTTTCTTGCTTCTCTCAAGCCATAGGGAAAGTCTATGATGAATTTAAAAAATTCATCTCACTCTTTCTCTAGGGCTCGGACTTCATGATAAGTGGGGGAAGAAAGCATCTTCCCCAATTTCTTTGTTCAGAATTGAACAAAAAGGAAAAGGAAGAAAGGGATTTATGAGGGCAGTGCTGCCCCCTATATCTCCTAGTGTATATTGTAGGAATAGAATAATCAAACTATTCCTTACAGCAGTCTGGCACACTTACGTCCTCGCAAAGCAAATAATGATCATTGAAGATATGTATTTTACAGACCAGAGAGGCTATCTAAACCCTAAAGTAAAGGCTCGCGATCGAAGTACCATACCAATCGCTCACTGTCATGAACCTTCTCCATTTGATTCAATAAGGGGGAATTAGCCTCCTTCTCGAATGGCTACCCTTGACAAAGGGTAGCGTTGGTATCATAATCTACATGTAGCGGGTATAGTTTAGTGGTAAAAGTGTGATTCGTTCTATTAATAACTGAATTTGAAATGATATACTTAAGGCGTCCTTAAGTTTTTTATATTCCGATGAAAACTTTAGTTCTTATAAAGGATTTAATCCTTTTCCTCTCAATAGCATATTGAGGAAGAATATACATTCTCGCGATTTGTATCCAAAGACTAATGGAAATTGCATCCAAAATACAAATTGGATTATGAGTACAGACTCACGAAGCATAATTTTGCATTGGATTAAGTATTCCAATTTTTTAAATATGAGTAAAGGATCTATGGATGAAGATACAAAAAAGTTTATTTCCAATCGTAACTAAATCTTCTTTTGTTAAAAAAGGAAATGGAAGCCAAATAGCTAAAAAACGGTAGTTTTGGTTTACTAGAACCATCAGCATATTGTTTCAGCTCGGTGGAAACCCAATTCTTTTCCTCAGGATCTCTTGAATAAAATTAGGGAACGAAGTAAGTAGATTAGATAGATTTAGTAGAATTTCTATTTCCTACTCTATAGGGATCATCTAGAAAGCGGAGAGCTTTGGTTTCATTCAGATAGAAAAGCTGACATAGATGTTAAGTGGTGAGAATATCCATAAAGGAGCCGAATGAAATCAAAATTTCATGTTCGGTTTTGAATTAGAGACGTTAAAAATAATCAACCAACGTCGACTATAACCCCTAGCCTTCCAAGCTAACGATGCGGGTTCGATTCCCGCTACCCGCTCCATTCTGTATAAAAGGACTATTCCATTTGTCTACACATGGTAGAGGCCTGTATTCAACCTTTTTTTTTCGTCCACCAGTTTCCGGCCCTCCAGAGCGGAGTAGAGCAGTTTGGTAGCTCACGAGGCTCATAACCTTGAGGTCACGGGTTCGATTCCCGTCTCCGCACTTAGCTGTCTGTATAAAAGGACTATTCTATTTGTATAGATATGGTAGAGGGCTGGGCGGTATCCAACCCTTTTTTATTCATTAGTTCCCGGCCCTAGAGGGCCCAATTGAGCAGTTTACAAAGTCACTTGCCCCTACAAGAAGAACTCTCAAGGCTCCTTCCTACCCTGCAGAAAAGAAAAAAGAAATGAAAGAAAGGCACAGTCTACCTCCCTTCCCTTTAAAAGCAGTTTGCCAGTTGTTCGTATCGGTGAATCCCCGATTTAGGGAGCCCTGTTGGCGAGTTCGATTCCCGCCGCCGGAGCCCACCTTTTTTTGAGTGGGGTGCAAACAAAGGAAGGGCAAGATAGTAAGGGATACAGTACTAGACTAACACCTACTTAAATTTAATATAATTTAATATAAGTAGTCAACTAGACTCTATTTTTATCATAGTACCTTACTAAATTAAGCTGGCGAGCGGCGGGAATCGAACCCGTATCTTCTCCTT